TTAATATGTAATAAGAGCGTCTCTTATTCAGGTTATTAAAAATATCTTTGTTATTTCTTGACATAGACATAGAAATATAAAAAGATATATAGGGAAATAAACTGCGTCCAATAGGATTTGAACCTATACCAAAGGTTTAGAAGACCTCTGTCCTATCCATTAGACAATGGACGCTTTTCACTCCAATTTCCATATTTCTTGTTCGGAAACGTAGTTGAAAGAATTCCAAGAATTTAGTATTCAAGTCAATGATGCATTACATTAATTCGATTCATTCAATCCTTTTATTGAATATTAAAAAAAAAAAATTTCTTAAAAAAAAATATTTTATTTTTTTTTTCATTTTTAGCGTATTAAATATTATAATGATTATAATAATTAAAGTAATGATTATAATAATTAAAGTAAAAGCGGGTAGCGGGAATCGAACCCGCATCGTTAGCTTGGAAGGCTAGGGGTTATAGTCGACGTTGATTCATCATTTTTAACGTCTCTAATTCAAAACTGAACGTGAAACTTTGGTTTCATTCAGCTCCTTTATGGAAGATGGATAAATTCCCATATTTAGACATGAACGAAATAAAAAACCCGACCCATAACGTCTATGTCAGCTTTTATGTCTGAATCTATTCAGAACAACCCGCTTTCTAGACGATCCCTATAGAAAGATATTCTAACAATTTTTCTAGTTACTTCGTTCTTTACTTCTATTTGAAAGATCTTTAGGAAAAGCATTTGTTTCCACCGAGCTAAAACAATTTATCGATCGATGTCTTTAGTAAACCAAAGACATTGTTTAATAGCTGTTTTGCTTCAACTTCCCCTATAGAAATGAAAAATTGAAGATTTAGTTACGATTAGAAATACACTTTTTATCTTTATCCATGGGTCCTTTACTTATACTCATTCAATTGGAAGTTTGGAAGTATCGATCCAATAAAAAAAAATTATGTTTCGTAATTTCATAATCCAATTTTTCAATTTTAAATTGATTCTTGGATACAAATCACGAGAATGTATATTCTTCCTCGAATTTTTCATTGAGAGGTAAAGGATTCAATCCTTTTAAGAACTAAAGTTTTTGTTCGGAATGAACATTAATCAAACCGAAAGACCCTTTAACTATATAAAGGGTTAAAGAACGAATCACACTTTTACCACTAAACTATACCCGCTACAATAAGATTATTGTATATAAATGCGCCTTTTGTCGACCCTAATCAAAATCAAAAAACAAAAGATCAGAAAAGAATCAGGAAAACTAGAGCGTTTACTTTTTTGTATCAGAGGACCTAATGAGATTCGGAAAGGGGGGGTTATTTAATTTTAATAACTAATAACTAAATAACAAGTGCTTTTTTGCCCGAGGTTTTTGTCTTGAACTTAAGCTAAAAGTAGATTCTGGCAAGAAACGAGAGTTCCCTTTTTTTTATTTCTTTTTTTTTTCAATTTAATTTAATAAATCTTTTTTTTTTATTTATTTATGATTTGTTGGAACAAAATGGCGGGCCCGGCTAAGTACTGACCGGGCCGGGCCGTGGAACTAAAAAGCCCTTCGTACAAAATCACGAAATTAAAAAAAAAATAAGAGTATATACTATGACGGGCATTTTCAAGCCTTATTTTTTATAATGTAACATAGTATTATCCCTTTTCAATTGGGAGGAGAGATGGCTGAGTGGACTAAAGCGTCGGATTGCTAATCCGTTGTACGAGTTTTTCGTACCGAGGGTTCGAATCCCTCTCTTTCCGTTTTCGTTGATGGCTTGTTATTTTCTTTCGAATTTATCGCGAGCTCTTTTTTTTTTACTAGTTCAAGATTAATAATTAAACAAGTGGAATAGATAAAATCTTACTAATAACACAACCGTTTTACAGTTTTAAAGCAAAGAAATCCTTATTTTTAGTCTTCACGTCCAGGATTACGTCCTGGATCATTAGACAGGAATCCGAAGATAAAGAGAGAAACAAAGAATATCACTACCGTGTAAACAAATAGTTTGAGAGTAAGCATTACACAATCTCCAAGATTTTTTTAGGAAAAAAGAGAATAGATTCTCCACTTTTATACCACATACTCTATTTTTTGTTTACAAGAAATAAAGTGGGTGATCTGAACTTGCCGCGGTTGTACAATAATTTCAATATTTGAATTGAGAGCGTAGGACTTATCTGATCTTATGAATTCTACGAATTTTTTTTTCGAATAAATAGTGGATTTGTCTGGGACTTTATTAAAAATATCATCGAAAACTTACAGCAGCTTGCCAAACAAAGGCTAAGAGAAAAAAGAACAGGGGTATTACTGGCATAACATCTACAATTGGATTCAAAAAAGCGTAAGCTTCGGGCAATTTGGCGACGAAAAAACTACTGGTATAAAGAGCAGAATTAAGGTATATACAGATCAAACTAAAAATATTAAGCATAACAAACATTTTTTTTTTTGGGGGGGGGGGGGTAATTGTATTTATTTTGATTGAGTTGTTAATAAATTTAATTGATTTTATTACTATTATAGATATGTGATTATTGATAGAATAAAAAAAATGAATAAAATAAGATAGACCAAAAAATTTTCTTTTATTTGAACTCACCCAATCAAAAATCAATCCTTCTATATCTCAAATCAAAAGAGAATAGAATAAATCATACTTTCGTACAATATCTTAATTGAATTATATGTAATGATCAATAAATTCAGTTTAATTCGATGTCTACATGTATAGTTTACATGTATAAAAATTCTAGTAATCCATTTTTTTTTTTATAAAAAATAGATATTTTAACAGGAGTTGACGAATAACCCGTACCACTATTAGTGTTTAATATTAGTGTTTATTAGTATCGAATAGAAATAAATGGGGCGTGGCCAAGTGGTAAGGCAACGGGTTTTGGTCCCGCTATTCGGAGGTTCGAATCCTTCCGTCCCAGAGCATACCGGGTCTATATAATATAATAATATATCTATATAATATAATAATATATATAAAATAATAATATATATAAAATATAAAAAATAATATATATAAAATATAAAAGATTGCCTTTTCCAACAGCCTTCTCTATTAAGATTATAGAGTAGAATATTGGGATAGAGTGTGATTATTATTTTTTTGGAGGTTTTCACAAATTTAATTGAATTCAAGTAACACGTATATGAAATAGTAAATTGAATTCATTTGCGATTCGTTAAATAGTAATGATTTTACAGTCTAAATATGAAAAAAAATAACAAAATAAAATTTCAATCTTCTCTGACATCAGTGTTTTTTTATCTATTTTTTTTTTAATCACAGATTGTTTAATCCAATATTTTTTTTTCCCTCTCTCTTACTGATGCTAAAATGATAATAAAAAACGAAAGGTCCTTGCTGGAAAACTTTCTGTTTTTCAAAATGCAAACGATTATATCGGATAGGGAATTTTTCAATCAATTAAATTTTTGTAACGAACCTCTATGAGTTCTTGGTACTTGAAGAAGTGTGAAATTGTTGAATTTATTCTATCACTATTATCTTACTTGAAGATAAAGATTCAAAATAACTTGTTTCTTTGTATTCTATTTACTTATTCGTGTTATATTAGTTAGAATTTAGTTAACTAATTTGATTTTTACAATATTTACAATAATAGAAAAATAGTTTTTAATTTCCAATATTAAATTCTATTAATATCTATTAATCTAAAAAAATGGGTTAAATTAATTTTTTCTTGCTGATACTCTCCGTTTTTCATATAGAAGAAAAGGTATAGATTACTATGTACCAACCGAACCAATGATTATTCACGATTCCATAATTGAATCAATTACATATGGGTTCCAAACTGAAGGAATGTTATGGTAAAACTTCGTTTAAAACGATGTGGTAGAAAGCAACGTGTGACTTGAAGGACATGATCCGCTGTGGAGTCTTACATCCACCATTTTTTTATATATTATATAGGAATGAAAGTGCTCTTGGCTCGACATCATTTGTTCTATTCCGCCGTAATCCCCCTTTTTTTTGGGGGGGGGGTGATATAATATAGTATAGGATGGAGCTCGAGTATAAAGTATTTTTTTATTTTTCAGGGGCAAGAATCTAGGGTTAGTATCAATCAACAAATTGGAACAACTTCGTAAGTATATTTTCGATACATAAACTTAAAGGGGCCCATTCGAGAAAATTTCCAATTCCAAAGGAAGGTTTGTTGAAATTGGTAAAACTTTTTCGATCAAATCAATAAGGAAAGTGTATTACGCAGGAATCCAACATTTGTATGATTCTTTGACAGAAGGAAATCGCAAAAAATGGTATGTTGCTGCCATTTTGAAAGGATTTAAAGATCACCGAAGTAATGTCTAAACCCAATGATTCAATACAAAGATCCTGGAACAAGGAAATACCGTTTTCAATTGTCTTAACAACTAGATCAGAATGAAGAATCAAAATGGATTCTAAAGAAGACAATTAAAGGGTTAGAGACCACTCAATAGATGAAATATCTAAAAGGTTGTTCTTTTGAGTTATTTCAGAGTTATCCAACTTGAGTTATGAGGGTGCAAATATGACTAATTTTCTTTTTGTTGGGTAAGAATAAGAAAAAAAGTAAAATCAATAGTCTAATTAATTTGATGATTTTATGGATATATTTGATATTGTAATTTTATACATAGACAGAATTTCGAATTTTCTCGAGCCGTACGAGGGGAAAACCTCTTATACGTTTCTAGGGGGGGGTATTGTTCATCTATCCCAATGAGCCATTTATCGAATAGTTGCAATTGATGTTCGAGCCCGACGAGAGGGAAGAGATCTTCGGAAAGTGGGTTTTTATGATCCGATAAAGAATCAAATTTATTTAAATGTTCCTGCTATTCTATATTTCCTTGAAAAAGGCGCTCAACCTACAGGAACTGTTCATGATATTTCAAAAAAGGCGGGGGTTTTTACGGAACTTCACCTTAATCAACAAACAAAATTCAATTAATGAAATAAAAAAAAAAACAAAGGACTAACCCTGTTTATTTTAGTTATTGACTAAACTTCGTTTTTTCTACTTCTCCACCGTCTTACTTAATTAAGTCTTCCATTTATATTTTATATATAGTATTATATATATAGTGCCAATCCAAATATAGTGCCAATTCAACACAAGTCCTTCGTTTTTTTATTTTTATATTGCAATTTTATTTAAATGATTTGATTAATTTTAATTGATTGAAATAGAATTATTATTGTTAGTTTGATTTAGAATTTGTTTTATCTTTTGTATGCTTGTGTATGCTTATGCTTTTGTCAATATTAATATTGACAACAGTGTATCAAATAAATATAATCCGATCGTGGATAAATGGATCCATTTATCCCTGTTCCATAGATTTTATTTCATTCAAATAACAATTTCTTAGATTTTCTGTCATACAAGAAGTCTTTTTTGATTAAGATTTAAATCAATCAAATTCGATATTTCGATATATATTAATTTATATACTCATTAATGGATAATATAAGAGAAGAGGGACAAGAAGCGAGCTATAACTATTTGAAAATCTTTGACTTTATTTTATCTTTTATTTGAAAATTTTTTTTTTGTCAGATTTGTTCATTTTTATTATGTTCAGAGCGGGTTAGAGTTTTTTTTGATTGTTTTTTTTTTTTATGGTTTTATTGTGTTGTGCCCTTCAATTTCGGTATTTATTGGGATTCTGATTGTATCTACACATTCTCATTTGTTTATTTGGGTTGCTAACTCAACGGTAGAGTACTCGGCTTTTAAGTGCGACTAGCATCTTTTACACATTTGTATGAAGAAAAAGATTCGTCCATACCATCGGTAGAGTTTGTAAGACCACGACTGATCCTGAGAGGAATGAATGGAAAAAGCAGCATGTCGTAGTAATGGATAATTATAAGAATATTTCATTCTTACTAAATAGGTCCAAAATATTATTTCAATTGTTTAAATTCAATAAAAAAAAAGAATTTTTTTTGGGGGGGGGTCGAGTGAATAAATGGGTAGGGCCTTACTAGAGGTTCCAATTCTAGGGAAATAAAAAGTAACGAGCTTCTATTCTTAATTTTAGAATGATTACCCCATCTAATTAGATGTTAAAAATATATTAGTGCCTAATGCGGGAAAAGCTTTTCCGATGAGTGGATTAGAAATTTCTTATGAGCCCTAATTATTAGCCATTCCCCTTTATGGGGCAGAGATAAATGTGTATGAAGAAGGCAGTATATTGATAAAGAGATTTTTTTTTTCAAAATCAAAAGAGCGATTGGATTGATAAAATAAAGGGCTTCTAACTATCTTGGTATCCTATAAAATGAAAAAATCTATTATATGGAAAGGAAAGGGGGTTCTAGAGAGTCCGTTGATGAGTTTGATTTGTTTTCCGAGGTATCTAGTTTTTTCTTACTATAAATACCTTGTTTTAACCGTATCGTACTATGTATCATTTGATAACCCAATAAATCACCTATTTCTTTTCTGATTCAAATTGAATTTTAAATGGAAAAATTTCAAGGATATTTCGAATTATATAGATCTCCACAATATGACTTCTTATACCCACTTATCTTTCGGGAGTATATTTATGCCCTTGCTCATGGTCGTGGTTTAAATATAAATAAATCCATTTTGTTTGATAATGTAGGTTATGACAAGAAATCTAGTTTACTAATTATAAAACGTTTAATTAGTCGAATGTATCAACAGAATAATTTTCTTATTTCCGTTAATGATTCTAATCAAAATAAATTTTTGGGGTACAACAAAAATTTGTATTCTCAAATGATATCGGAGGGATTTGCAGTCATTGTGGAAATTCCGTTTTCCCTACGATTAGTATCTTCCTTAGAGGAGACAGAAATCGTAAAATCTTATAATTTACGATCAATTCATTCAATATTTCCTTTTTTCGAGGACAAATTTCCACATTTAAATTATGCATCAGATGTACTAATACCCTACCCCATCCATCTGGAAATTTTGGTTCAAACCCTCCGCTACTGCGTGAAAGATCCCTCCTCTTTGCATTTATTACGGCTCTTTCTTCACGAGTATTATAGTTGGAATACTCTTATTACTCCCCAAAAATCCATTTTTGCAAAAAGTAATCAAAAATTATTCTTGCTCCTATATAATTCTTATGTATATGAATACGAATCCATTTTACTTTTTCTCCGTAACCAATCAAATCATTTACGATTAACCTCTTCCGGAATCTTTTTTGAGCGAATACGTTTTTATGAAAAAATAAAATATCCTGTCGAAGAAGTCTTTTTTCCGGCTACAGTATGGTTCTTCAAAGATCCTTTTATACAGTATGTTAGCTATCAAGGAAAATCGATTCTGGGATCAAAAGATACTCCTCTTCTGATGAATAAGTGGAAATATTATCTTGTCAATTTTTGGCAATGTCATTTTTATGTATGGTCTCAACCAGGAAGAATCCATCTAAATCAATTATCCAAGCATTCCTTTGATTTTTTGGGTTATCTGTCAAGCATA